CCATTTTTTTCATCGGGTCCGGGTAAAGACCAAAGATCTTGAGCGACCGATCCGGCAGAACAACTCAAAAGATAAAGAAGTATCGTGAATTTCTTCATGCTCGTTCCAAGTTCGAAGTACCATTTGTACAAATAAGAATCCCCTTCGTTACATAATTTCTTCTTCAGATAGATAGATATAGGATCTATGGGACAATTACTTAGAAGTACATTTTGTGCTACAGCCCTTCCTATCTGATAGAAAAGGATCCCATGATCCTGAACCGATCTTACCTGGGATCGCAAATCCCAAGTTTGTCTATGAAGAGCGGATCTAATTGTATTAGTGTCTATAATTGATTTCTTCTGTGTAATACTAATCGATAGGACCTCATTGGTAAGTGCTACAAGATCTCGTGCATTGGGCCCCATGGTTATGGACCCGAATCCGTTAGTATGGAACATTTTCTTTTCCAAGTGAAATCCCCTAGTATATGAAAGAGTGAAAAAGTACTTTCGTTGTTGTGGAATAAGAAGCCTTCGTAACTTAATGCACGTATTGAATTTGTTCGGAGCTATGAGAGCGGGATCCACTTTTTGGGGAATATGAGTCGAAGCAATAACAAGAATATTTCTAGTAGAACATCTTTCACAATCCCTGGAGAGATGGTTCACTAATAGACCGAGGGATAAGTAATTCGACTCATTCACATCCAGATCATGAATGTTTGGGATCCATATTATGCAAGGAGACATTGCTCTTGCTAATTCGAATTGAAGGGTGATAGACAATCGGTTTATTTCCGCCATCATCTCCTTATCCATAGTTAGCGCATTCATCCAAGTTAGCAGTTCCAGCTCCGTATCAAGGTCACGATCGATATCGTCACTAGCATCAATATTGTCACTATCATCAATATCGATATCGTCACTAGCATCAATATTGTCACTATCATCAATATCGATATCAGCAATAAATTTAGGCTTCTTATCCAGTAACTTGTTAAGAAATACCGTAATGAAAGGAACATAGGAGTTTGTCGCTAGGTATTTGACCAAATAGGATCGTCCAGTTCCTATAGAACCTATCACTAAAATACCCCTAGAGGGGGATAAGGCTAAGCGGAGCGAAAAAGGTTTTCCATGAGATGGGAAATGAAAACTATTAGCCCCAGACGAAGTTTGTGAATAAGTGATTGTCTGATAATGAGCAAGGAATATCCGTCTTTCTGCTAAACAGGATATATTGAACTCATAATTCATTAGATGCTTTTGATGAATGTCAACCAAGTATCGTAAGTAAATTGCTCCCGGTTGTTCAATCATTTGATAACCAGAGTCATTCTTTGATAAATGATCACTATGAGTCAGACTCAATAGAATTCTTTTTTCTGTCGTTAAGGCGGAGAGCTGAACCAAGAATTTTCTTTCTTCCTCATGAATCGAATCACTGTTCGCGACCCAGGATTCTATTTTATCATCAATCCAATCCCCGTTCACGTTTTTTCTTTTTCTTATCAATGAATAGATCTCTTTACTTGTATGACTTAGATGTCTCGTATTTATAGAAAAAGCGATTCGATTGATGGGAAATAGAAAGAGATTCTTTAACCAGAAAGAATTCGGTTCAGACGTAGGATACTTATCTAGAAGTTTTCGCAACTCAATCTCAATCATTGATGAGGGAATCATCAAAGATTTGACCTTTTCGAACTCTGTCTGTAACTCACTAAAGGTCTGGGAAACAAAGAAAAGATGTATAAGAACGAGATATCCAGCAACAAGAACAAGGAAAAGGATTGAATAGAGGAATTCCCAAACATTTGGCGATCTCAGATGTGTCGATATCAACGACGACTTATTCTTTTTATTTCGATGAATCATTTCTTTGGACAGAAGATTATGTAACCATTTACTCGAGATCTCACTTCTGAGAAAAAATTGCATCTTCCACAATTTTGTCTGAAGAATTCGCCACGATATACCCATAATATCATGAAAAATGGATACACTGCTACTTAGTATTGACAATAGGTCTGAAAAAGTATCTAAAAATATCGAATTTAGATATTTGTACCCTGTCGAAGTAAAGAAGCTTGGCATATATGTTTGGAATAGATTCCATTTTTTTGAGAGAATTGAAAAAGCACTATCTCGTTGAAAGGTTGTATACATCCGCCCTTTCTGAACCCCAACGCATTTCTTTAGACAAAGACTCTGTTTTTTCCTTTTTTCGGATGGGAAATCTTTCTCAGAACATGGAATGTGAATCAAACCTATATTTGAATTGAAATTGGGACACTCATGAAGGTTCTTTCCTTCTGAATCAGATAGATTCATATCTGAAAGAGGTTGACAATAAGTTCTTTCAAAATTGACAATTTGTCCCTCTGTTAGAGGGTTTCCAGAAGTGTCTACGATCGAATAAATAGCTCTACGAACGAATGGATCGGGTCGACTTAGAAAATGAAAAGATTTGTCCAAGTTATACCTTTCGTCACCACTTTGTGGAAAATCGTTAGGTATGAATATGTTAGATACTTGTGACTCGATTGGTGAAATAGTAGTTCTCCCCCCAAAAACATGTTTTTTTTTACCAACGCACAAAGAAAATCTTTTCTTGCGAAGGAACAAGATATTGAGAAATTGCCCATATAGAAAATATGAATTATTATTACGAGCCTTTTCCACAGAAAAAGGGAATCTTTTGTTACAATAGAAGCAGAAGTGATGCGGATTATTCAAGAATCGAAGTCGATTTGCTTTATAAAAAGAGGATATCAATGAACTTCTGTGAAATGGTTTCCCGGGATTCAGCCAATTGTCTTGATCGTAGAATATCATTGAGAAATAGGAATCTTTGTTATCAAAGGATTTCCTGCGATTAGTTCTAGTATGGAATGAGTCAATCATCCGCTTTGGTATCTTATTGAACAAAAATGGTGATATTGTTCCTCCATTGATCAAGAATTTCGAAGTACCATCATCAGCCAGTAAGAAGGGGTTCAATTTTTTCAAATGAACAATTTGAAAACCTATCGATTCTAACAACTGATTGCAGAGTTTATCATTCGGACCTTTCAATTCATAGATGTTGATTTCGGACCTATGAATGGGGGTATTCCCAAAACTTACACAGGAAAAAGGAAAAGAAAGTGAATTAGACAAAAAGAAAAGCAACTTGGCCAAAAAACGAAGTGACTTGCCCAAAAAACGAAGTGACTGGGGGAAAAGGAAAAAGAAACGAAGTGACCTGGACCACTTGGGCAAAAAGAAAGTAAGCAACTTATACACATCTTTTTCGAATTTCTTGCAAACCTCAGAATAATTCATCAAAAATTGATTAATACGAATACGTGTATAAATACGTAATTGATCAAACATTACTTGAAAACGGCTCTTTTGCACTTGAAAATGCACTTGAAAACAGCTTTTCTGCTCAGAAAGGAAATGTTCCAAATGTTCCTGGCAATTCTTGCTCCCATTGGACCATTTGTATATATATGCATAATCTTGTTTGATCATATATTTCATTAGAGTTCTATGACTGAGAGTATCCTTTCCTTTTTGATCCCTTTGAATTCCATATTCGAAGTTGCGATCGGATCTATTCATTAAAAAGAATCGATTCAATACACTTCTTATGTACCTATTATATTGGATTTGAATCAGATTTCGGATCAATCTATATTGATTGACTGCTTCCATTATGTTATTGCTAGCAAATACCACCATTTTTTGCTTTAGATCTCCCAAACCATTCCCGCAGGAGATCCAGACCCGTTTTTGTCTGATCCTTCGAAAAAAATATTCATTCTCCTCATAACGAAAAAGAACAGGAGACAGAACCAATAAAGATTTCTTTTTCGATTCAGCCCCGGTGTTGAATACCTCATTCAAGAATTTTTTTTGATCCAATCCGTACGAATCAATAGAAAAAGAAAATCCCTTATGATACACCAGATCCGGCTCGGTTATTGATAGAGTAAATAGATCTGCCATTTCTTGCAATCTCTCTTCTGATTCAAAATCGTGGTGTAACGCGTATCCTCCCCTGTTCCGTTCATGGAATCGGTGAAAGAAATCAAAAAATGGATTTTTGTTAAAGAATGAAATCTTATTGGAACTGTCCAGATCCGGGTCATCCTTCGGAACCATATCACATCCCGGATCTAATGAAATAGAATGAATTGAGACAGTATTTTGTAAATACGTAATGATTTTGAATAAATGAATCATTTCTTTATTTTCTGATCGCCGGACAAAAGAAAGATGTTTCTTCAACAATTTCTGCTCTCTAGTGGACCTCTCAGTAGGATTCGAACCCAGATGAAGTTCTGACCATCTATCAGAGAAAAAAGAACGAACGGATCTTGTAGCATTCCCAAGAAATTCTTCCATTTCTTCCGGAAACAGATGATTAATCATCGGTTTCTCGCGTTCCGTGAATAGCTGGGACATTGAGGAATATCCAGAAAGGTTTTTCGGGAATCGGTCTGATTCTATCTCTTTTCGTTCCGTTTGAAGAAAGGAAGGATCCCAGGGAATCGATCTTTCTTCTAGTTGTTGAATCTCTCTTTGATTGATCAATGTGCGATATTCCGAATCCTCATTACTAATGGAATCCAAATGATTGGAATCCAAATGATCTCTGGATTGATCAGAGGATCCTTTCAGTTGGCTAGAATCCGTTACTTGAACGAAACTAGACCTTGTGGAATCATATTGAATATTTGACCATACATTCCGTACCTTGCTAAAAAACCGATCCTTCTTTCCCAACCACACATTGCCTAACCAAAAATACGATTCGGGCGGATTATTCCCCCAACTAGGGAATAAAAGGAAGAGATCTTGGCGGAATTTCCACATATGAAATTGAGTACAATTTTGCAACGAGATAGCCCCCTTGTTTCTCGAGAAGAGATGGGAAACATGCTCATGTTGTTTGAAGAAAACCCCCGCTTCAATTGGTCTTTTTTCACGAAAAGCAGACATAAGATAAGAAATCCAGTCTTTCGCTAATCTTTCCAATAAAATAGGATCAGCCAATTTCCAATCATGGTCCTTGTGGGTCGAATCATCATCCATATAATATACAAAAAGAAACTCCAGAGATTTGCTATCTTTCTCTTTGAATAAGATCTCAATTTCGGCGACGGTTTCATTAGATATCTTACAACTAGAATTCCTCTTTGTTATTGAGAGAACCCCAGTACTCTCTTTCCGATTCAGGAAAGAACTCTCAGAGATCTTTTTTCCTTTTGGAAGATACAGGAGCGAAACAATCAACCTATTGATATTGGAAGACCCAACAGCTTCTTCCAATCGATCATTTCTGGGTCCAGTGGAATTCATAGGTATAGGAAGAAACCCTGTCAAATATAGGTTTTTTCTTTCGACCATATTTCGATTGTTAATACGATATATAAGTACCGCTACTACAAAGAGTATTACTCCCCTGATCGTGAAAGATCGATTGCTTGTTGAACCCTGGAAATTGCGTGAAAGTAGAATACTAAAAATTCGTGGGTCAAAGAGTTTTAGAAAACGTTCTTGGTGGAAAAAAATGTGAATAAAGGATCCCACTGAATTGAATTGGGTCCACGAATCTAAGAAATAGTGAGAATTCTTTATCTCTCTCATTATCTCTCTCAATTCGAAAATACAGAACTTGATTTGTCTTTTTTGCATTAGGTTCACCCCCGAGATTTCATCTCATTTTGATTTTGATTTTGATTCTTCTTTTATGTTATTTTAATTTAAATGATTTTATGTTATTTTCATTTGACTTATTTTATGTTATTTTAATTTAAATGATTTTATGTTATTTTCATTTGATTCTTCTTTTATGTTATTTTAATTTAAATGATTTTATGTTATTTTCATTTGATTCTTCTTTTATGTTATTTTAATTTAAATGATTTTATGTTATTTTCATTTGACTTATTTTATGTTATTTTAATTTAAATGATTTTATGTTATTTTCATTTGACCTCTTTTATGTTATTTTAATTTAAATGATTTTATGTTATTTTCATTTGACTTATTTTTTATATTGGATTGGCACCGTGGACAAGGGTCCCTGTTAAGCATCCATGGCTGAGTGGTGAAAGCGCCCAACTCATAATTGGCGAAGTCGTAGGTTCAATTCCTACTGGATGCACGCAATCAGGACCTTGGAATCTCATCCATACATAACGAATTGATGTCACATAACACAATTCAGATCCATATCATAACATATCTATCTATATCATATAT